CCCGCCTTTCTATGTTCTATAGACTTGTATGTAACTATTGAGAGTGAAGATATTCTACATAATGTGAATATTCCACCCAAAAGTTTGCTTTTAGTTCAAAACGATCAATATGTAGAATCAGAACAAGTAATTGCTGAGATTCGCGCAGGAATATCCACTTTGAATTTTAAAGAGAAGGTTCGAAAACATATTTATTCTGATTCAGACGGAGAAATGCACTGGAGTACCGATGTCTATCATGCACCCGAATTTACATATGGTAATGTTCATCTATTACCAAAAACAAGTCATTTATGGATATTATTAGGAGGGCCGTGCAGGTCCAGTCTAGTCTACCTTTCGATCCACAAGGATCAGGATCAAATGAATGCGCATTCTCTTTCTGGCAAGCGAAGATATACTTCTAACCTCTCAGTAACCAATGATCAGGCGAGGCAGAAATTGTTTAGTTCGGATTTTTATGGTCAAAAAGAAGATAGGATTCCTGATTATTCAGACCTTAATCGAATCATATGTACTGGTCAGTATAATCTCGTATATTCGCCTATTCTTCACGGGAATTCTGATTTATTGTCAAAAAGGCGAAGAAATAAATTCATCATTCCACTACACTCGATTCAAGAACTCGAGAATGAACTAATGCCCTGTTCAGGTATCTCGATTGAAATCCCCGTAAATGGTATTTTCCGTCGAAATAGTATTCTTGCTTATTTCGATGATCCTCGATACAGAAGAAAGAGTTCGGGCATTATTAAATATGGGACTATAGAAACGCATTCAGTCATCAAAAAAGAGGATTTGATTGAGTATCGAGGAGTCAAGGAATTTAGGCCAAAATACCAAATGAAAGTAGATCGATTTTTTTTCATTCCTGAAGAGGTGCATATCTTGCCCGGATCTTCTTCCATAATGGTACGGAACAATAGTATCGTTGGGGTCGATACACAAATCACCTTAAATCTAAGAAGCCGAGTCGGTGGGTTGGTCCGGGTGGAGAGAAAAAAAAAACGAATTGAACTGAAAATCTTTTCTGGAGATATCCATTTTCCTGGAGAGACGGATAAGATATCCAGACATACCGGCGTTTTGATACCACCAGGAACAGGAAAAAGAAATTCCAAGGAATACAAAAAAGTTAAAAATTGGATCTATGTCCAACGAATTACACCTAGTAAGAAAAGGTTTTTTGTTTTAGTTCGACCTGTCGTCACATATGAAATAACGGACGGTATAAATTTAGGAACCCTTTTTCCACCGGATCCATTGCAGGAAAGGGATAATGTGCAACTTCGAATTGTCAATTATATCCTTTATGGAAATGGCAAACCGATTCGAGGAATTTCTGACACAAGTATTCAATTAGTTCGGACTTGTTTAGTATTGAATTGGAACCAAGACAAAAAAAGTTCTTCTTGCGAAGAAGCCCGTGCTTCTTTTGTTGAAATAAGGACAAATGGTTTGATTCGACATTTCCTAAGAATCAACTTAGTGAAATCCCCTATTTCGTATATCGGAAAAAGGAATGATCCGTCGGGGTCAGGATTGCTCTCTGATAATGGATCAGATTGTACCAATATCAACCCCTTTTCTGCCATTTATTCCTATTCCAAGGCAAAAATTCAACAATCTCTTAACCAACCTCAAGGAACTATTCATACGTTGTTGAATAGAAATAAGGAATGTCAGTCGTTGATAATTTTGTCAGCAGCCAATTGTTCTCGAATGGAGCCATTCAAAGATGTAAAATATCACAGTGTGATAAAAGAATCAATTAAAAAAGATCCCCTAATTCCAATTAGGAATTCATTGGGCCCTTTAGGAACATGCCTTCCAATTGAGAATTTTTATTCATCTTACCATTTAATAACTCATAATCAGATCTTAGTAACTAAATATTTGCAACTTGACAATTTAAAACAGACTTTTCAAGTGATTAAATTAAAATATTATTTAATGGATGAAAATGGAAAAATTTTTAATCCCGATCCATGCCGTAACATTATTTTAAATCCAGTCAATTTGAATTGGTCTTTTCTCCATCACAATTATTGTGCAGAGACATCTAAAATAATTAGTCTTGGACAGTTTATTTGTGAAAATGTATGTATAGCCAAAAATGGACCGCCCCTCAAATCGGGTCAAGTTATACTTGTTCAAGTTGACTCGATAGTGATACGATCAGCTAAGCCTTATTTGGCCACCCCCGGAGCAACTGTTCATGGCCATTATGGGGAAACCCTTTACGAAGGAGATACATTAGTTACATTTATATATGAAAAATCGAGATCTGGTGATATAACACAGGGTCTTCCAAAAGTAGAACAGGTCTTAGAAGTGCGTTCGATTGATTCAATATCCATGAATCTAGAAAAGAGGGTTGAGAGTTGGAACAAATGTATACCAAGAATTCTTGGAATTCCTTGGGGATTCTTGATTGGTGCTGAGCTAACTATAGCGCAAAGCCGAATCTCTTTGGTTAATAAAATCCAACAGGTTTATC